CAAATAATAAAACAAGTGGAAAGTACGAAATCTGTGACTTGCTCAATACAATATTTTATTATGTTTAGTATCTCGTTGGACAACCACTCTGTCTAGGTTCTTTCCTATAAAAAAAGCGTATCCACGTAATGGAATAACAGAACTTTTTTCTTTTCTCTAAAGTAAAGTAAAAAAAGTAAAGTAAAAGGGCTTTTTTTTTTCATTTCAGATCATGGTTAAAAAAAACGTTAAAAAAAAATGGGTGAGGTTTACTAATCCTTTCTTTTCGAAATCCGAAGAAGTTGCCAGGGAACCCCCGGATCCTATGTGAACTGCTCAATCGATTACTTCTTCTAGAATGCTAACAAGAAGATTACTCGATTTTCTTTTATTATATTATCCCCATACTTTTCTTTTTTCATTCATTGATTTGATTCTTTCTTTCAATGGATATCAGAATTCATATAATTCATATTAAAAAAAAAAAAATCCTAAGAAATCTAGGAATTTAGAATTGTAAGAGTAAGAGCTGTATTTCGATCATTTCAGGTTGATTAGAATCAACACAAATCAAAGAGCAATAGATGAAGCAAAGAAATAGAATTGAAATACGCTACTATGTATGTACATTATATATGGAATTGATATTTATTATAGATATATAGATATATAAAGATAATAATGTCTATTGATATATATTAAAATTAAATTAACTTCTATCTTCATCGAACAAACTTTATTTTATATAGTACAATAACAATACTAGTATGGTAGAAAAAATATTTTTCTACCATACTAGAGAGTATAGTATCTCCTAGAATACTGCTGATTCTAGTTCGCTCATTTCATTTAAAACGCGAAATTCGAATTCTTTTTATTTCTATTTATTGGATTTCTTTTTCTTTTCTTCAATGATTGATAAGAACTAAAAAGTCACAAGTTGAATTCAAATTAATCACTTTGACTTACTGTTTTTACATATATTATAAGTAAAAAAGCAGTAGGAACTAGAATGAACAGTGCAGTAGCAATAAATGCGAGAATATTTACTTCCATAATTTCATCGTTTTATTTTTCTTTAATTCAAAATAACTCGGGATTTAATCCCATAGAGATGATAAATCTTTTGTCTGTAAATTCAAAAGGATGAATTAGATCTCGATGGAATCGAATCGGATTAATATCATTAATAACAATATCTGACAAATCGATTCATCGTCAAGAATGGAATAGTATACCATAGGAGGATCGTTTATCTATACCGAACTTAAAAGTACCTTACTTAAAAGTACCTTTATTTTCTTTTTTTTTTTCTATTTTTCATTCTTTTCTATAACCTAACCTACCGTCCTCTTTGAACAATCATTTGAATTTATGGAAGAAGGAATTGCTATATTTTTTATTGGATTTGGGTCCATCGGGACTGACGGGGCTCGAACCCGCAGCTTCCGCCTTGACAGGGCGGTGCTCTGACCAATTGAACTACAATCCCGGCGAAATAACATAATAAAAAAAACATAATAAAATGTACAGTATACAGATTATATTATTATGATTTCATTCAAATACTTTCAATATGGATATGCTCTTTATCAAGAGTGGCATGGATTACTAATAATCATTTCATTTTTTCCAAATCAATTGGATAATCAATCTTTCAATTCAAAGAAAAAGTTCTTTTTTTTTTTTGACTCTTTTCCTTATACTTTACACTTCGAGATCTTGATATGAACCTAAATCATTAGCAAGATTAAACCTTGTTGAAAAAAAGAAAGAAATAAAAAAAGAAGCAATAAAAAAATAGAGTAAATAACTATCGATAGCGGCAAGCATAAGAAGATATATCAATATCAGAATAAGAAAATGGGACTTTTGATTTTTTCGATTGGTATCGAACATTTATGGAGAAGAACAAATGGTTTATCATTTCATGGCGGATCGATAAATTATTGGGCCGAGCTGGATTTGAACCAGCGTAGACATATTGCCAACGAATTTACAGTCCGTCCCCATTAACCGCTCGGGCATCGACCCGGGAAGAATCAATCCAGGCTTAGTGATAATCCATGATCAACTTCCTTTCGTAGTACCCTACCCCCAGGGGAAGTCGAATCCCCGCTGCCTCCTTGAAAGAGAGATGTCCTAAACCGCTAGACGATGGGGGCATACTTGCCCGACCGCCATCATACTATGATCATAGTATCAATAGTTTTTTGAAATTGTCAATATAATGGAATCGTATGCCTTATTAAGTAAGGCAAAGGATATTTCTATCTTTCACGATTATATAGAATTTTTGATTATTTCTATTTTCATTCTAATTGGCATAATCAAAATAAAAATGGAATAAATAATAAATAAATAAATAAATCGATTTTCTTTCGTTTCTTAAAATATTAACTTTTATTTCTCTAATAATTTGAAGAATTTTATTTGGGGGACAATACAAATCGCTTTATTTTTATTAATGACTTTATTTTTATTAATGATTCGATAAAATATTTTTGATCTAGGTTGAATT